CAGTAGTGCGGAATTATAGAGATAAAGATTTGAAAGAAACGACCCATAATGCAATTCAGGATCGAGTGCAAGAGAGAATGCCGCGATAAAAAAAAGAGCTTTTCTTTTACTTTATTAGATCATATGGCCGATTTGTCCAAAAATGATTATCTCGTGTCGCACTCTATTCTACTAGGGGGCGCGGGGACTTTGACTTCCGAGCCCAGCAGGGGGAAATCTGGAATCAGTGCATAGTTACCCTGGTAAACCAGACAAGCGGGAGGGACTTCCGGGGTAAGCGCGATTTAATGAATTACTTCCCCCTCTCCTGTAGTAGCACTCTATTCTACTAGTACTGATGAGTAAGAAACTCGCTTCAAGCTCAGTTAGCAAAAGAATCCGGAGATAGGTTCACCTCTTAGAAGTTTCGATCTATGGGCTTTCTTTATTTAGTAACGAGCTTTGTTAAAGAGATCAGAGAGGGGATCCTGTAACAACGAAAGAAAAAGGTTATCCTATGGAGTGGAGAATTCAAGAGGATTTTCTTAGTGGTTTACTTTTAAGGTAAACCCTGACTCTTTATCTACAGCCTTTTATAGAAGCTAAGGCAAGAAGTCAATCGCTTTCCGTATCTCTTGCTTCTTTGGTTAGTTCAGTACGCTCCCCGCCTAGCCCATCATCCCTAACGAACGGCAAGAGCAGATCCTTTTCTCGAGCAAAGCCAGACGGAACAGAGGCTAAGCAAGCTGAGGCATGAAGTTCACCGCTGACAGTTCAAGTAGTAGTGTTCCACTGTTCGATAGTTAAGCGATCTCGTACTAAACGCAAACACCGTGTTTTTTCGGCCGTACTTTATTAATTCAATTTGCAGTTTCCGCTCTGAAAGAGGTGCCAAAATAGAGAAATTGAAGTTGACTATTCTCTTAGTTTGAGTTCCGTAGTTTCGCTTACTACTAGGATAGGTGAAACTAAATGATTCTGTGCCAGTCGTTACAGCTTGCTAGTAAACTGTTAGTCGTTAGCGCGCTACTAACAAGGAAAAAGTCGATGTTGAACAACCGGGTACAGGCATGGTACTAGGAAGTGGAATCCATGAATGGAAGCACTGCTCGGAGAAGAAATGACATGAACGAACCATCTCGAGCACGGGTCTCGGGTAGACATGTTGGTGCCGTACCGTATCACATGAAAGGATTGGGCCGGTAAGGCATGATTCATTTATTGATTGGGAGGATTTCTTCTAGGATTGCTCGGGCTCTGCTAGGGATTGTTCATCCCCCACCTACCTATGCCTATGGTCCACTTACTATCAACCCTCGAAATCAGAACCTTTTTTAACGGGATGTGAAAGCATATCCAATCTATTACAGATGTAGATGTGAGTAGCTTTCGAAGCCTGATTCAAGGTGGCCAAGTGGGCACTAGAAGCTAAGGAAGCTCCGGAAGAAGTTCATCGACAACACCAAAGAAAACGGATACCGAATCAGAAGTCAAGGCACAGAAGAAATTGTTTCAATGGAAGTAGTTTCTAGCTTACGCTACCCCCATTGGAGTAGCTCGCCTGTACCCCTACGGAGAAGAGGTAGTTCGCTCACTAAGCCCAATCGATCCAATCTTGCCTAAACTAAAAGGCTATGTTCCAAGCCTGACGAATCAATCAAATCTAAAAGAGAATGCCCTATCAAGCTTTCAAGCAGCAGGTGGAGATGGAAGATTGCTTGTATTCGCCTTCACTCTCGGGGTTAGAGCCTTCTCCTGGGGTTGGAACAGATAGATTTTGAGATGGATAGCTCAACCCTTCTTATTCCCCTATTCTGGCTAACTTCTTTTCCTGCCTTGCACCCTATCATCTAAACTCTCTTTCTCTCAGCTCTTTCATTTTTGATTCTTACGTCGGAATATCGATCAATTGGTGGTGGTTGAGTGATTTGGCTCAGGGACCTCTGCATCGGACGCCGGTTTATTGGTATTTGTGTCATACCAGTCATTTCGGGACTATGTGCCGATCGCTTTATGACTCCCCGTCGAGAGCCAGTGACAATGGTGCTTAGACCTCACCTCGCCAGCCAACCCCAATCATTAAGGGTGACTAACGAGTCCATGTTCCATCGAAATTCCCATATACCAGCGAAAGTAGCACTACAAACGGTTTTGTTGCAATCCAACGGATGCAGGGGATTCAATCTAACATAGAGGGAGACCATCATAGGGACTAGTCATCGTAAGACTCAAGCTGTTTGGCTCTTTATAGATAGAGAGAAGACCGAAACAGGCATAACTGTGGTTACGTTATGTCCACATCATTGGCCAGTGAGAAGGCTTTCTAGATTTGGATCATTCTACCACCAACCTGCTAGTTCTTTTTATGAGGCACAAGCTGGATCAATTCTCCTGCCCAGGTAGCCTACTAGAGTCTAGTAAGTAGGCGAACAGCTATTAGTAGTGACTTCTTAGGCGACTTTATCTCTATAATTCAGCAATCTATTTTTATTAATTGAGTACTCTTGACTTAGAAAAGCCAGTAGGAAAGCCGTTTTGCCCATCCCCGGCCTCGAGCTATCTTTTTCCGTAGGCTGTAAAGGAATACATAGACGTCTTCGCTTGGAGTTATGACCAGAGGACTCGACCCGCCAAGCTTAAGCTTAGTAGTTGTGTAGGCGAAATAAATAGAATTAAAAAAGAAAAAGCATAGTGAAATAAAGTTCTCGTGGGTGGCGTGGCGGGGAGGCATGGTGGAAGCCCAGCCCGCACCACACGTTCTCTGATTGAAACGAAACTTTTTCTCCGATTTTTCTCAACGAATTCCAGCAGACGTGGAGAAATCCTATTTATTTGATAGCAGCGTTTTCTTTCATATTTACATATTTAGCTGGTACAGCCGTTTACTCAGTATTGGTTAGCAGCATAAATGCAGAGGTGACACGCTGTAGGTAAATAAAAGCCTCTTTGTTTGTTCTTTTATCATTTATTTTCTCGGATCATGCATTGAATTCCTAGCCTGGAGCTCCATTCTTCCGTATCTCGGTCAGTACGAAAGGGCGCAGCCCTAACTGGAAAAGGAGTCTTGGTTCCGCTATCCCGGGGTGCTTCTACCGCCTCTTGGTTATCCAAAGCATTTCAATCACCCCAAGCAATTGGAGAGGAATCTGCTTCTGTATCGAGCGCTTATACTAGCTCAAAGCGTTGTATCCGGGGGCAAAGCTTAGTAGGGCCTATTAAGATTTACCAAATACAAAGCACAAGGGCTTTTTTCTGGTTCACCACAGAAGGCAGGTTGTCTGCTAAGTCTATGGTCCGATTCCAACTAATGTTATATAATAAAAATTGATCCTTGTCTACAGCCAACTCGATTGCATCGATCCTTCTCTATTCTAGGAGCACCCAATCCTGTCATTCTCTTGTAAAGTGGACGATTTCATCATAACAAGGAGAACCCAGTACAAAGATAGATCCATTCGCTGAGCTCGAGAGAGCGTTTTGAACATTAACAAGAATTTACCACTGCACAATCATTTCAATTAGGATCTGCACCAGTAGCTCTCAGCTGCTACAATTGCTTTAGTGGGAGCACCGGTAGAAAAACTGGCGGTCAGCACCCCCGAGCACAGCCCTCAACACGCAATATTGATTGTCAGGCCACGCTGTCAGGAACACAACGGATTGCATCCCGAGCGTTAGGTGAAGAGGTACGTCAAGGTATCCGAAATGAAAAGAATCCGCTTTACAATAGCCTTTAGTTTCATGTCATTAAAGAGGTCGACGTAGCGAACCAGGTTCTTCTAACTCAAGTCAGTAGTGAATGGAAGAGCGTATTTGTTGAAAAAGGAGCCTTCTGAACGAAAGCCTTACATTCACTATGAATAATAAGCCTAATGCATTCCAATCAACCACTTGAAGAACTTCTCATAGAAAGCAGATTTTAGACTGTTTATCAAGAACTTCATAAACAGAGATCTAAAACTATTATTCCCGACTCTCGCTTCAAAGACAGTTTAAGGAGAAATCCGGAAGACCTCCTAATAATTTTTATCTAGTCTAGGCTTGCTTCTTTTCCCTCGAATAGAGCCACCTACGAATGTTTGGGATCACTTCGCCCCTGAACCTTCAATCTCCTTGGGCTTTAAGGAAGTGGATGGGAAATCAAACCATAAGATGACTCGTACTTCGATCCCCTGGCACTTGGTTTTGAGCTCTCTATTTCTTATGGAGAGACAGCCCCTTCCCTCTTTTATACACCATTCATCGCTCCTCATCCCGTGGGTTCTGCGGGAAAGGAGATAGGGAGAAGCCCCGGCCGTTTTCTTTGGCTTTGACCTCGGGATGCACGCAATGTGGGCGGTGTGTCAGGGAGCCTTTGCCTTCTTCGAAAAGAAGGTGCAGAATAAAGTCATTCCGCAAAAACCTAGATGAGTGAGCTCTCTTCTTTCCCGGTTCTCAAATCTTTATTGTATGCATGGACCCGCCTGAAAGCTCTTAAGGCAGCTTGCTTACTATCCTATTAGCTCGTAGCTCTCTTCTTGTAGCTAGTGGTTAGGTTGTTATAGAGGAGCAGACGAGAAGTTATTGCTGCGTCTGCTATTCACTTCCAGTCAACGACACAGCTAAGATAGGAAAAGTAAGAAGGAACTACCACGTCTTCTAGCAATCCAAAGTACAAGCCTAACAAGAAAAGAGATTCTTATACTACGCTCGTCGACTAGCTACCATATTCGATTACTCGATTACAGGCCGTTGCTCTAGTTCTCGTTTCGCGCTTTGCGCTTCACTCTGCCTTTACATATATAGGGCGTTTTCTTGCTGCATACGTGTTCTTGGTGGTAAACGAATGCTCTTCGAATTGCTACCTAAACCTGCCGTTAGTTCCTGCCACCTATGCTGCTTTCCCTGCGGGTAGGTGATCAACAGAGAGTAGTGCTTTTACTGCTGTCTCTGCCCCCTGCTGGTTCGTTTGGATGCTCCAACGTGTGCTTCAACCGGCGTATACAAGACAAATTTGAATTGAAAAAGAGTGCTTGGATAAATAATTAAACATTTCATTCAATGTTTGCCCGTCCAGCGAATGCTCGTTCTGTTGTCATACAGAATCGGAAGCCCTTCTCTAATAGGGCTGATCCGTCGGAAAGAAGCCAGACATGCACTGCACGAAGAAGAACATATATCTCTGGTCATATTCTTGTGGAACTTCTGTCGTCCCGTTCATTGTGATTCCTCGGCCCTGCTAGCCATTTGCTTGCTCGAACTGTACACATTCAAAGAGGGGGCAAGCAAGCCATCCGAGTCGGAGGTTAGAAAGAACTTGGAGGTTTCCCTGTGACTAACTTAGCGCACTTCCGGTGGTAGCCCTGTTGAATAGGAGGGCTAAGTCTCTATAAAGAGCCACTCACATATTTCTTTATAGTTCGGTGTGAGATCAGCTAAATGAAGCTACGCTCATCATTTATGATCCACGGCTCGCTCAATTAGAGCACTAACTACTTCAAAGGAATTAGCTCCAAAGACGTTTTTCATAGCTCCGCTGGGACGATCCGGAACAGAGGTTGTCCAGTCATCTCGGTGAGGAATTTCGCTATGCCACCCGTTGAAGATGAAATCTTAGATCGAGGTCCGTTCCGCTCTTCTCAATGCTATCTCTCAATGCCCCCAACTCTATTATTGCTAGTTGAAGCTTGAGTTTCGGAAACAGCCTGCGCACATTTGAGTACAGTGCCCGACGAGACGTGGGGGCCTAGATGCTTCTTTTGCTGTTAATGGGCTCATAAGCTAACGGATGAGAAGACAGATTTTTCATTCAAGGGATCGCCTCTACCACCGAATCCTGATGTCTGGAATCAGAGGTTTGGGGCTCCCCCAGTTTCGTTAATTTAATATACGATACCAACAAAAAAAGGAATGGGAGCCGAGTCGAGACGTTGATGCAAATACACCTCTAATTAGTGCCACCTCATTAACCATTGATTTGAGATTCGATGCTTGGCCAAAAGGAACAGACATTTCAGCCACTTGGTTAAGTCATTCCATCGGACCAAACAAAGGCACTTGATCACATCTATCTATTTGGAGAGACGGCAGGAAATTCATCCTATCAGTCAGTCGCCTTTCATCGATTTAGTCGGATCCAACCTCCTCCTAATTCATTCTATCCAGCAGGTGGCAGGTGATCGGGCTGAGAAACCAGAGAACGGAAGGGAACAGGTTGGCTTAGGGTTGTTATCAATAGAATTCTAGTGGCTCATTTCCGCAAGCCTGCCTCTTTAATTCAGATGTCCCGAATGGAGGTTTCCCGAAGCATCGGGGCCTAAACGCGTCCCCATTGACTAGCCGCGAAGTCAAATAAGTGGGTTAGCTGGCATCGAATGCTGATTGATGGGCAGATCAACCTTCGCCCGCAATTTAGCTACGATAGAACCCTTTAACGAGACGAATAGCGGATCAGAGGCAAAACTATAAACCTTTCTTTCCAAAAAAAGACAGATCAGATATCTCTCCAAATGAAGCTACGGGGCCGACTCCGACTCCGTCCACCACCCGAAGCTCCCGAGGCGCATCTATCAGAGAAGGGGAGTACGAAGCTAACCCACTAATCCTAGTCTTATCGTCCCTGCCAGGGCATCGGCCTATCTCTTTAGACCCACCCTTATGTTCCTAACTCGGATCGGAACCTTACCTTTGATTCGTAGCGAATGAGCCAGATCCAGGGGCAAGCTACGCCGCCTCTTCTTCTCAGTATGGGGGGATTCTTTTCCTTTAGCACATCGAGTCTATCCATTAGCTCTCCTGCTCTAAAGAGGAATTAAGGAAGCTGCGTTTTCCTCTCCATCTTCATATCTCGGCTTAACAAACAAAGGCAGTCAGTTAGTTGATTCATTCCATCGACGGGCCTTAAAGAGAGAAGCAACAGGGTAATCTTACTTAATACAAGTCCCGCTCCGGATTCCATTGAATTGAAGGGGCCATCTAATCACCGAGCCAAGGCATCTATTCTTCTCCATCTGTCGATCCGCCCTTCATGCCTGTTGGCTTAGCCCACCCAAAACCCCGCTTTCAGGCCTATGGGCTGCCGGTGCGCTACTCAAATGAATTACTCGAAAGTAATTCATTCAGAGTGCGCTGCTTTGGGCTCTGCTCGAAATGCGTCTGCAGCTTTCGTTCACGAGTCAGCCCACTCCTTTCATAATGAAAGGTTAGGCCTTTCTTTTCAGGTTTATTCGGAATCAGAAGTATCAGCCGACACAAAGGCTGTATATGCCACTGAAGCCGATACAACATAGGCTGAAAGATCCGCACTGATGAAGCTAGAGAGGAGGGCAGTGAAGGGTGATGGATGGAAAAGATAAATATGCCTAGAAGCTATACTATAGCCCTAGAGCTATAGCTTGAAGCTAGCTTTGAAACAAGGAAATAGAGACCTAGGAATTGGATCATAGCAGGGATGCTTAGCAGCAAGCGGAGTCAATTCAATTGACAGAGGAGACGCAGATACTTCGTGGAGAAAGGGACGAGGGATATGAAAGATGAATACCAATGATGAAACCATTCTTCAGCCATACCAGACTCATTCCATCTACGTTTAATGAGCCTAGTAGACTCTATCAGACTAGGAATCTGTTAACGTTCCCTAAACCAAAGAGGTTCATCGATGAAACTGCACTGGGCCTTGTGTTTCCTTGAAAGACTAGCTCTTACTTACTCGTTGTTTAGCTGGAAGAAGCTGTACGATTGTGCTTCTTTCGAGGGAGATGTCCATCCCAGGAAACCAGCTCTTCTTTGGCATTCCCGTATCCGTCCACCCTTGATCTGCTACCTCTCCACTGTCAATCTGATCTGGAAACTTTCCTTCGTTTGGTACATGTGGACTAGTAACTGACACAGGAGCATCTCCATCTAGATCAAAGTGGAATGTATCGATCGATAGCAAGAGCCAAACCCTTCTCTTTGTCAGCGCGATATGCTCGGTTTCTTGTAGAGGAATGTGGAACAAGGATTCTCACAAGTATAGAATGGAATGCCTCTTCCTTGGTCTCTTCCTTGACACTATCATTTCAATCCGAGACTTACATGAGCAATGTGGCAGGGGAAGTTTCCTTGCTCGGTATCAGGCTTTGCTCACTCACTAGGGTTGGAGGGCTGTAGGGTAGTAAATGTCAGATGTTGCTTCCTCAGAGAGGCAATAAAGTGAGTTATATGCACATGGGGATATGGGACGCGTGTCTAGTTCTCATTGGAAAGGAATCAGCTTAATATTTCTTATGTCTCCCGCCTGACACAGTTTGACACGCAGTGATACCTGATTGGCTCAAAATCAATAGTTGTAGAAATAATTGCATTCAAACAAGCACGCGGGAAAAAGCAAGCGCACTCGTCGTCAAGTCAGATCAGATAGGCCAAACTTCTTTTTCTTAAGCGAGGACTACGCTGGCGAGTGACGATTGGCCAAGGAGAGTTCCATCCTTCCGCTGGGTAAAAAGAAGCAAGTTAAAGACGAGTAGGCAGGGTACGACGAAGCCCACGGGGTGACACATGGTTGTACTGGTCAGCTTTGGGCTGGAGATTGACGATTGACTGAGCGTGCTTTGGCAGCTCGTGGTGGAGTACTCTCTGACGGATTCGCTCTATTATTGCCTCCTATTCTTGAGGGAGTGATCGGGATTTCTAGCAGATACTCAATTTTGCCTTAACCGAGTTCGATTAAGAAAGGGCGTTAAGCATAGAAAAGGGTTAATTAAGGGCCTCCAAGGCCTATAAATAGAAGCTTCTTTCAGTCTCTATTTGGCAAAGGGAGACGGGGAGGAACTTAGAAGTCGGCAAAAAAAGCTTTGAGTGTAGTCATGGATATCGCTAACAGACTTGCGAGAAATGAGCAAGAAATCTCTCAAGTGGAAGAGGAGAAGCTCCAACGGGAGCAAATGCTTGGTCTGTTCTGGGAGCATCCGCCTGCTCTCGATCCTGAGGCCGTTGGAAGAGCGATGCAATGGATCCGGGACCGCATTCGCGGTCTGGAAGACAGGAAGAGGGCCCTCCTTCAAGAGAAGGAAGCTCTCCATGTGGAGCTGGCCTTTGCCTTAGAGAGCGTGGGGGAAACGGAGACAACGGGGGGAACTAATAAGAGTCCGTCGACTACTACTATGTGCCGGCTAGAAGATTTCCATAAAAAAAATAAAGTAGTGACTTTATCTTCTGTCTACTTGTTAAGGCCTATCCTTGGACTTATGTTTTTTAAATAATAAATGTAGTTAGCATAATGCTTTTAAAGCTCTAGTAAAGGCATATGTGGTTGTTTATGTAATGTAGTGCTTTATGTAGTAGTAATGAATAAATCTTTTGGATAAATGTTTTTTCTCTACAGGAATGGATCTATCTTTTCCTTTCAATCCATATTTATTTTTGGAATGCTCCAAATTCCACTTGAGCATCCAAATCTGGGTCAATACCAGCAAAAACATCTCTGAACAAGATTCAATAGCCACTCACTAATTGAGACCCGGAGCAAAGGATGAATTTAGACCCTGACTCCACTATAAAATAAAAAAAGTAGGAGCAAAAGGAGGCCAAACAAGCAACGGCTTTCTTGCTGGAGCTTAGTGCCGAAAGGAACTAAGAGGACTTGTAGCTGAGTTCATAAGAACGAAGGGGAGAAAGGAGAGGTAGAAAAGTATGTTCGAAAGCCAGCATATCGCCTAGTGCCCCTTCCTGGATGTTCCATAACCAAAAGCACCCTTTCCGGCTTGGAAGGAAAGGCTAACTTAGGCTTAGAAGCAAGACCTGGTTCCAGACAAAGAAAAATTCCTACTAGTCCTGTCTCGAAGCAAGGGGAAGCGACAGGCCCAAAGCAACGAGGAACAGAGAGGTCCGGCTGACCCTAAACATCTCTTCCTGTTCCGGCCTCCTCAGAAGGAACAAGATCACCTTTGGCCTACTACGAACGATAATTGAATACTACCGATGGCTAATAACAAGAATATCTTGGTCCCGGAACTAGCACGGAATACGAATGCTCAGAAGCTTAAGCACATGCATGTCTAATGGACTACCCTCTCTTCGTAGTGCCTGGTTGAGTACACCCTGGTGGTCTTTCCCCTTTGAAGCTCAGTATCTTCATATCACCCCCGGTCCTCCGGCTGTCTCGCTCAACTCGGTACCGTGCTTGTCTTGACTCACTCGGGCGTACTTTTGCCTTCATTTCAATTTCATTTTTCATTTGAATAAAGAAGTAAATCCGGGCTCAAGAGACTCAATCGAGGGCTTAGGCCGGGGAATCGAGAAGTCATTCCAAAGGCGTAAGCCACCACCTGCCATCATGCTTTGAAGTAGGGCCGGCACATCTCGTTCTTCCCTTCGTCCTGAACCAGCAAGAATAGTAGTTTATTCTAAACCAGCTGAACCAGGTATAGATAGTCTGCCTAGTGGTTTCGAGTCTGGGCTTGCTCTTTGTTCTGCGCTTTCTAAGTAATTTTATTCATATGAGTCAAACGCTTCCTTTGAGTCTCATTCTATCCATTATTTTACAGCATACCGAACAAGCTAAATCTAAATAAAGAAAGATTCAATCCAATTATCTTGTATTTGGCTTAAAAGAAAGCATTTCTATATCATGTTTAGTGACCGCGTAATTTGCTAGCTTTCTGACTTGAAAGAGTTAAGAGTTGAGTTGAACAGAGTATAAAGGGGTCGTTTGAGTGCTTTACCCTAAGGGTTCCCCGGGAACCCACGTACCAAATGAACTAGCTTTAGAAAAAGTATGAGTAAAGAGTTCAGGCTTATACGATTCATGTTATACCCCCACTACTGACCGTAAAGGTGCTTACAGGCGAGCCGAACCTTCATTAGCTGACTTGGGAATGGAAGAACTGGGGCACTGACCTATCATTCCTACTCTTCTTATTCTCTTGGTATTGACCCTGAAAGGGAGTTTGTGAGTCAGTTCATGCATGCTCCCCGGGATCCTCCTCTTGATGCTGTTTATCGGAAAGATTCTGCTATTCTCGGTGATGATATCGTCATCAAAGAGCACATTATGGATATCCCACGCTACGAGCAGGATTTGAACCTGCACCTCCTAATGCAAGAACCAGGTGAACAACCTTTATTCTGATCGTGGCTTTTGTTATCCCGGTTCTCTATGATATCAGCTCTGTACCCTTACCAGAGGTTCCTTTTCACTCCAATGAGTAATCCGCTTTAAAATCATAATCCTAAAAGAGTTATTTAAGCAATCCACATAGGCAGGGGAGGATAGAGACAGAACCTACTCTTTCGATCGATGACCTCCGGAATAACAAAACCAGACTTTAAACGGGATCCAGCAGAAAGGCGCGAAAGCCTTCGCCTATAGCTTCTACTTCTACTTAGCAGCCCAAATAAAGTACTCCTTTAACACACAAGTACGCTCACGCTAGTACAAAAGTAAGTAAACAACCTCTCTTGGCGGATGTCAGTTCGGTAAGGGAAGAGCTACTAAGAGCATATGCCACGAATTCTGTCTAAGAGAAATCGATTCCAACTTCCTTAAGCCATATCCTTACTACCAATATCACCGGATTCTCTAATAGCAAAGCCCGGCTCTCTTCGACTAGCCCTTTTCCAAGAGCTAAATCTGGGGCACTCGGCCTTCCTAAATTCTTTCATTTTCCTCGAACCCCGCTAATCCGTAACTTACTTCGCTGCCTTTCCAGCTTAACCGCATCGGATTCTATATGATATGCATTTGATTCCCGAACTGCGGATTCTCTTGCAGCGGCCTCTATCTACGTCAATTTCTTATTAAAAAGGCTAGGCCCTAGTTTTATACATTTTTGCATCTCAAATGCAACCAACTTTCACTGCTCTTCGCATGCCCTTTCCGCTTGTCCCCTTTTGCCCTGGGGATCACTACTCCCATAAGACAGCTATGATCGGGCAATAGCGTAGATAGAGTAGAGCTCGCGCTTCTTTAATTCGATAGTCGGAACTGTCTGTCCGTATTAGTTTAGGTCTAACTCAATCAATTGTGTAAGTGAAGGTGGATCAAGCTTATACTCTTTCTTATCTTGTCTTGGGCCAGACGAAGAGCAGAATGAGAACTTCGATTTTGCTCAACTTATATATATACGAAATTAGATTACGCAATGAAAGGAAGAGTCAAAGCAGATCTTTCGAGACTTTCTTTAAAGAAGATAGGCAGATACGTAAAAGACAGATCATCAAAGAATAAATAGAGTCGACCTCCCGTAACGGGCTACTCGACAATGCGACACCGGGAATATGGAACTTACCCTGGACTTCTTTGACCCGGGTAAGCACGCCATCCATAAGCGATCGGTGCCAATGTCCGCCTTTGTGTTGCTGCAAAAAGTGGAGGGGCGGCTCTTTCGAGTCCCAACCTCACGCCACTAGGATCCGGTTTCCTATGCCGAAAGCTTTTTGGGGGAAACCCCCAGTCCCCTCGAAGTACGCCAAATGAGCCTGTCCCCTGCGTTTGGTGGCGCAGGTCTCTGGTTGGGGTGGGTTCTCAAGCGGCGTATTTTCCCTGCCGCGCTCTACTCGGAATGGATACCGGACAAGAGCTAGCTGGCTGAAACGGGGCAGTTCGGGCTCAAGGATTCCTAATCTCGTTTGCAGTGATCTCGAACATCACCTACGAAAACCAGAGGGACGTCCGGACGTATCATGTGATACCCGAGATCCAGACCTTTAATAGTTTTCTGAAACACCGGATCCAGACCAGACATGCTCCACCCGACCCGGTGGAGCTACCAGGGATATGAAAGCCCTACTCGACGAGACCTGGGATAACATAATCCTCCGAGCTCAGTAGCTGGTTCTGCGGATTCCTCAAGACCTCCTCGATCGAGACCCATAGGCCTACTCGAGACCAACCTTTAATAGTTTTCTGAAACCCCGGATCTACCCCTGGGGTTGGTTCCCACCCCCCGCCAAGAAGGAGCGGTATGCAACCCGACCCGACGTCCAGACCTGGCATACTCCTCAAGACCAGGGATATGAAACCCCGGATCCAAGAAAGATCCAAGACCGCTAAACTAAAGGGGAATCGGAACTAAAAAAAAGGTGGGTGGATGTTGCTGTAAACTCATAACTCCTGAGCTATGAGTCGCTCAGGAACTCAAGCCAGGCAGGACGGAGCTAGCTCATTCGGGAGTGACGGCTGGCTCGACCTAATCCATAAGCAGGATCTACAGCTCAATCATGGGCTGGCTGGCGAGCCCTATAAGAAAGAAGTAGGAGAGGAAGGGGCAGGCGAGCTCTAATCAATAGGTTCTAAAGTCGACTTCGTCCTGGTCCAGTTGCCAGATAAGTGGTTGGTGTAGGAAAGGATCGGAGGAATGCGATAGCAGGCGAGACCAACAACGGGAGAAGAAGTGATAGCAGGTGAGACTGGATAGGATCGGGAGAGGGTATGATCAAGAGCGAGCTATAAGAAATAAGCCATCCGAGGAGGCGAAAGCTGGCTCTACTGGATAGGAAAGGAAGCTCAAGACAGAGACAGGATAGGAAAAGGTTGATGTTGCTAAAGCAGTACCCGGAGCCCTACAACTTGAAAGAACTTGGCTCCCGGTAGCGAGCACGAAATAGGCGACCCAACATCGTGAAAAAATTAATAAGCAGCATCATAAGCAGGATCGGAAGTGAAAGCTTATTTCTTAGAGCTAGAGCTACTTGATGTCGTCTTTTCCCGGGATGAGACCAAGGACCTTAAATCCGATTCCTGAGATTCATGAGTGAGAAGACAAAGCGATTGATCCAGTTAAGACAGACCTCTAAAGTACGGGGCAGGACCGGACGTAGGACATATTTTTTACAGGAATCGCTAGACAGAACTCAAGGAATTAGGGCATAAAAGCGCCTGTAATCGATGGCAGATCGGGCTAACGGAAGGGGAGGAAAGAGACAGGTGTGGTTTCCTTCTCGGACTACGGTAAGCGAGTCAACTCAGTAAGACTCGCCTTCAGTCTTGATGGCTGCAAGCGAAATGACAGCTGGCTATGTGACTAGAAAAGAAAGTCAGAGAGGCACGGGAAAAGCTTTAAAAGAGCATTCTTCTCCCTCGCTTCCTCGAGAGTTGGATCTTCTGTCCCCCTATTTATATCAGCAAGTTCCCCGGTACGACCTCCGAAATCGATGATTCTTGGTCATTCCTATCATTAGATTCACACAAGTGATAGATGATTATCAACGTGATGCGGAATTCCATTCCCTGATGTAGTTTATGCCCCCCACTAACTACCGCTTTCCGTTCTTGGCTGACAGCGGAGGAGAGAGGGAGGACAACCTTCCTGTTGTGTTGGAGCCTTCTCCGCCCTTACGGATTCATACCGCTAAGGAAAAGCTCAGGATTGAGTTTGAGCCTTTCTCCCTACTCTTTATTAACCGGAATTGCTCAACGCAATAGATAAAATGACTAGAGGGACTAGAGGGAATAGACTAATACTTGCCCTAAACGAGAACCGAGACTAGGCTATGGATAAAAAAGAAGCGAAGCGAGCAGCAGGAGAAGTGCATCGCTTGAATTGAATCACCATTTAGTGGGCGTACGTTGGCCCTTCGCAGCACTGGTTGATGTAGTTGAATCAATCAAGTGATTTTATTCGTTCGACGAGCAAGCATTAGTAGGACGGACGAAGCCCCAGTTGATTGATACCTAGGGTAAGAACCCGCTTTTCTCTTTCTTTATTGACTCCTTTCCCTTTCGGAGGGTATTAGAGGTTCGGAAGGCGAACTATGCTGTCAGGGCACATCCCTGGGACTCGATCGAACTTCGGGTTAGGTGTCTAGCCAACCGATGACAGAGGTCCTTTTCCAGCAACTCTATATTTGAAAGCCCCTACTCCCATAAAGAATGCGCAGGATCGGACTGAGCTCGGCTCAACTGGTGGGTCAGCTTCAACAGGGAGCGCACAGCCATACACGAATCACTTTCAATACAAGAAGCCGAGAACCCAATCGTGTCACTAGAGCCAGGATAGGCAGGGCGCCTTCATCAGCTACGGGCACCAACTTACTCACACACATAGGGCACAGTATCAACGG